TCAAATGGGAACGAAAAAAGTCACAATTTGTCTCTCCCGCCGGGCGTGTGTGCCTACCAACTCAACAAGTAGTTTTAGTTGTTGAAGGGATTCCGGTGAAAAATGAAGAAGGACAAACAAGCAAGAAAAAATTCGAGACGAAACTGCTGGTGGGTAATCTAAACAAATGATGAGGGATTCTTCGAGAAGTTAACAATTAGTCCTCATATTGAATGATTATGAATTATTCAAGGAAGAATGGGTTTGAAACATACACGAGGAAGGTTCTGAGAGCAATATCAGTCGTGAATCTCCTATGAACCAAGAGCCGTGTGAAGTAAGAATTTCATGCACGGTTCTGAACGAGCGGAAAGATCGAAAATCTTCTTTTCGACTCTGACTCTCCTACACCAGTCGTTGCTTTTTTCTCTGTTACCTCTAAAGTAGCAGCTCCAGCTTTATTTACGCGACTCTTCGGTCTAATTTTTCCATATTTATCTAATGAGTGGCATATCGTGGTAGGATTATTGGCCACTTCTAGCATGATATTAGGAAATCTAATTGCCGTTACTCAAATAAGCATGAAACGTATGCTAGCTTATCCCTCTATAAGCCAAATTGGATATATTATGGTTGGAGTACTTGCTGCAGACCCGGAGAACGGTTATGCAAGTATGATAACTTATACGTTTATTTACATACTCATGAATCTGGGAACTTTTGCTCGTATCACCTCATTTGGTTTACGAACCGGAACCGATAATATTAGGGATTACGCGGGATTATACATGAAGGATCCTGTTCTAACATTCTCTCCGGTTTTACGTTCACCATCCCTAGGGGGTATCCCTCCACCATCCGGTTTTTTCGGTAAACTCTATCTCTTCTGGCATGGATGGAAAGCTGGTTCGTACCCGTCAGTTCTGGTAGCGCTCGTCACAAGTGTCATCTCTATCTACTATTACCTCAAAATAATTAAATTAATGTTCACTGGGAAGAATGGGAGGAGCAATGCATCCACAACTTATATACAAAATTCATTAGTTTCTCCATCAATTTCAAAAAGTTCTATTGAAGTAGCTATGATCATTCGTGCACTAGCATCAATCCTATCGGGTATATCAGTAGATCCCATTATCGGGATCGCACGGAATACTTTATTCTAGACTCACTTCAAATTGTGACGCGAACTTTCTTTTTCGAATGATTTTCATTAAAAGCCGGTTCTGCTTCTGCTGCCCCAACTAGTCTGTCTCTGCAACTTACGAAATAGTTATATCTTCTTCGGTA